TCACGTCAGTAGCCTATTTTTATGCGGGCCTTACAAAAAAGGGGTTGGGTTATTTCGGTAAATATATTCAACCAACCCCAATCCTTTTACCTATTAACATTTTAGAAGATTTCACAAAACCGTTATCGCTTAGTTTTCGACTTTTCGGAAATATTTTAGCTGATGAATTAGTAGTTGTTGTTCTTGTTTCTTTAGTACCTTTAGTAGTTCCTATACCTGTCATGTTCCTTGGATTATTTACAAGCGGTATTCAAGCTCTTATTTTTGCAACCCTAGCTGCGGCTTATATAGGCGAGTCCATGGAAGGTCATCATTGACTAGTTTCCGACGCAGTTTTTTTTAGCTTAGCCTGACGCAATGTATGCGCCGTTTAAGGTAATCCACTTAGGGAAGATAAATATAAGGTATAAATAAAGATATAAACGATCTAGAGTAATTGTAAAAAAGGTACGATATTTTTGAGTTGTAAAAAAAACAAATGGATTGGTTTGCGTAGGAAGGGGGGGTCGAGCTAGGTGTATATAATCTAATCGCTATAAGACAACTCTTGTGAATCTTTCGAAGAATGATTCGAGAATCCCGATGACTTTAAGATACAATATTTGGTTTACGGTTTGGGGGAAAAACATGTATATGTGATATTAGACATTAACTAGGTATATATGAACTAAAGATATATCTAATTTGTCTTACTATTGTGAATTTAGATAGGGATTTCAATAGAAGCCTTTCCGTTTCGTCTGTTATTGTGAATTGAATATTGGTTGATTGTATCATTAACTATTTCTTTATTTTTGTTTTGGCACGAGGAAAACTTATCATGAATCCACTGATTTCTGCCGCTTCCGTTATTGCTGCTGGATTGGCTGTCGGGCTTGCTTCTATTGGACCTGGGGTTGGTCAAGGTACTGCTGCGGGACAGGCTGTAGAAGGGATCGCGAGACAACCAGAGGCGGAAGGAAAAATACGGGGTACTTTATTGCTTAGTCTAGCTTTCATGGAAGCTTTAACAATTTATGGGCTGGTTGTAGCATTAGCTCTTTTATTTGCGAATCCTTTTGTTTAATCCTAAAAACACATATTTTTGTTTATTTCCGTGGATTTGCTGCTCTTGTTTTTTTCAAATTCTTTTAATATTTAACTTCTACAATTAAATTACTTAGGAACAACAACCCACGGAAATCGCCGGTTTGAGGATGAGGATACAACTCATTTTTTCCTTTACCTTCTTAGTCCAATGGACGAACTTTTTTTAGGAATTATTGCAATTGTATTGTAACAAACGAGGTATTTCGCAACTGACCCGTATAAGACCTGGTACCTAATTCGAATCGAATAAGTATCAGGCTTATTGGAAATTTCCAATTGAAAAAAATCCATTAAAAACCATTTCTAAATCAATATATTTTTTGACTCAATTTAGTATTTTCTATTTAGAAATAGGGAAATTCATAATAAAAGAATATAAATAGTCTATCTATAACTATAAGAAAGCATAACTATAAGAAAGAGGAGATCGTATGAAAAATGTAACCGATTCTTTCCTTTCCTTGGGTTATTGGCCATCCGCCGGAAGTTTCGGGTTTAATACTGATATTTTTGCAACCAATCTAATAAATCTAAGCGTAGTGCTTGGTGTGTTGATTTTTTTTGGAAGGGGGGTGTTAAGTGATTTATTAGATAATCGAAAACAGAGGATCTTGAAGACTATTCAAAATTCAGAAGAATTACGCGAGGGGGCCCTAAACCAGTTAGAAAAAGCCCGGGCCCGCTTACGGAAAGTAGAAATAGAAGCGAATCAGTTTCGAATGACTGGATACTCTGAAATAGAGCGAGAAAAATTAAATTTGATTAATGCAACTTCTAAGACTTTGGAACAGTTAGAAAATTACAAAAATGAAACCATTCATTTTGAACAACAAAGAGCAATTAATCAAGTTCGACAACGGGTTTTTCAACAAGCCTTACAGGGGGCTTTAGGAACTCTCAATAGTTGTTTGAACAACGAATTACATTTACGTACCATCAGTACTAATATTGGCATGTTTGGAACGGTGAAAGAAATAACGGATTAGTCCTTCTACTGCAGGCATTATTTTTTTCTTTCAAAAAAAAAAAGAAATACTCATGGTAACCCTTCGAGCAGATGAAATTAGTAATATTATCCGCGAACGTATTGAGCAATATAACCGAGAGGTAAAGGTTTTAAATACGGGTACTGTGCTTCAAGTAGGAGACGGCATTGCTCGTATTTATGGTCTTGATGAAGTAATGGCGGGTGAATTAGTAGAATTTGAAGAGGGTACGATAGGAATTGCTCTGAATTTGGAATCAAATAATGTTGGTGTTGTATTAATGGGTGACGGTTTGATGATACAAGAGGGGAGTTCTGTAAAAGCAACGGGAAGAATTGCTCAGATCCCAGTAAGCGAGGCGTTTTTAGGTCGTGTTGTAAATGCACTGGCTAAACCTATCGATGGTCGGGGTGAAATTTCATCCT